CCAAATCCGGATCAATACCAGCAAAAACATCTCTGAACAAGGTTCTAGCGCCATGCCAAATATGTCCGAAAAAGAAGAGTAAAGCAAATGTAGCATGCCCAAAAGTGAACCAACCCCTTGGACTGCTCCGAAAAACACCATCAGATTTCAAAGTAGCTCGGTCTAATTCAAAAATTTCACCTAATTGGGCGCGTCTAGCATATTTTTTCACAGTAGCAGGATCGCTATAACTGACTCCATTGAGTTCGCCACCATAGAACTCGACAGTTACACCTACTTGTTCGACACTATACTTTGATTCCGCCCTTCTAAAAGGAACATCGGCTCTCACAATTCCGTCTCCGTCTACCAAAACTACGGGGAATGTTTCAAAAAAAGTGGGCATACGACGTACAAAAAGCTCGTGGCCTTCTTTATCTCTAAAGATGGGGTGTCCTAACCATCCAACAGCTATTCCATCCCCGCTGTCCATTGAGCCTGCTCTGAATAATCCCCCTTTTGCCGGATTATTACCAATGTAATCATAAAAAGCTAATTTTTCGGGGATTTTAGACCAAGCTTCCGAAAAACTAAGATTTTCTGCTAGTCCCGTGCCAACTCTTCGATATATTTCTTGCTGGAAGTATCCCTGATCCCACTGATAACGAGTGGGGCCAAATAATTCGATTGGGGTAGTTGCTGAACCATACCACATAGTTCCAGCAACAACGAAAGCTGCGAAAAAAACAGCAGCGATACTGCTGGAAAGTACAGTTTCAATATTGCCCATACGTAATCCTTTGTATAGACGTTGAGGCGGACGGACACTAAGATGAAATAGACCCGCTAATATGCCCAATGTACCCGCTGCAATATGATGAGAGGCTATTCCTCCCGGAACAAAGGGATCAAAACCTTCCGCGCCCCACGCTGGATTTACAGATTGTACTTTTCCAGTTAGCCCATAAGGATCGGACACCCATATTCCAGGACCATACAAGCCTGTTACATGAAATGCACCAAAGCCAAAGCAAGCCAACCCTGAGAGAAATAAATGAATTCCAAAGATCTTGGGCAAATCCAAAGAAGGTTTTCCCGTACGTTCATCAGAGAATATTTCTAGGTCCCAATATACCCAATGCCAGATAGCTGCCAAGAAGCACAAGCCAGAAAACACAATATGTGCCCCTGCCACACCTTCGTAACTCCAAATACCCGGATTCGTTATAGTTCCTCCTGAAATACTCCACCCACCCCATGAATTGGTTATTCCTAAACGAGTCATGAAGGGTATAACGAACATACCCTGTCTCCACATTGGATCAAGAACCGGGTCAGAAGGATCAAAAACTGCTAATTCGTATAGAGCCATCGAGCCGGCCCAACCAGAAACTAGAGCCGTATGCATTATATGGACAGAAAGCAACCGGCCGGGATCATTCAATACGACAGTATGAACACGATACCAAGGCAAACCCATGGAAATACCCCTTTTTATCAAATATCAAAGAAAAATGACACTATGTAACTTTATCGCATTGGAAAAGACTATCACTATGTATGTTATGTACCTAACCTTTCAGTATATTTTGTATAAGAAAGGGTTAAGATTTATTTCGTTTCGTTGAAAATAATGGAACAATTTTGTTTGTAAGAACAAAGAGAAGCAGATCTATTCTATACCCGATAAGTACCAATACGCAATGGGGCTTGGCCCCCTTTTTGGAGTTTTTGGAGAATGAATGCATAGATACTTGTTTATCATTCAAATGATCGACCTGTTCGTGAAAATGTGTTCTTTATTCATATAGAATAAACAAAAAAAAAAAAAAATGAAGACAATATTGGTACGTTTCCATATTAAAGTGAAGTATAGTACTTAACTTTTTATTTAATTTAATGCCCGTTGGTGTTCCAAAAGTCCCTTTTCGGAGTCCTGGAGAGGAAGATGCAGTTTGGGTTGACGTATAGTGCGGCTTGTCAGATATATTAGGTCATATGGGGTTTACCCGTTCTCTTCACCGATCGAGATATCCTCCGTTTCGCCCAAGAAATTTTGATTGAACCATCAATTATTCGGAGCGTGAAGTGCAATTAGATCGATTTATATTGGGGATCAATACTATAAAGAATTTATGGTTAACTTGGAACGATAAAATAAAGTATCCAGGCTCCGTTCAGAAAATATCAAATTGGTAATATATATGATTACTATATTGTATCATAAACATTCTTTATTTAAATTTATGCTTTCTATATATTAATATTAGTAGGAATGATCTCAAACTGCCATTCAATGGCATAGAATAAAATATATAATAAATACATGAATACATGTAATAGTTTGAGGGAAAGCATGAAAATTGATTTTGAAAAAAAAAAGAAGCGGTACTGAGATAATTTGCCCTATATGTGCAAATATAATTCGGACAGATCTTTACCCGGAGTAGAACACCAACCTAAAAGAATTGAAAGGGCCCATTCAGGAACAAGAAAATCACATCGTGATTTGAATCTCGATGAAATAATACATCAATGAGAGGTTAGTTTAATAAATTCAATAATTTTTTTTATAAGGAAGAGAAAGGGAACCAAAACTCATGTTTTTTGAAAAAAAAAAAATCAAATAAAGCCCTTCTTTATAAAAATAAAAAACCTGTTACAAAAAATAAATTAAGACTAGAATTGATACATTGATTGATTTTTTCGTAATTTAATTTTAGGAACCGTATGCATCCAAAGGTGCACGTACGGTTCCTAAGGGATACTATTTTATTTTGTCCTAATCAACCGACTTTATCGAGAAAGATTACTTTTTTTAGGCCAAGAAGTTGATAGCGAGATCTCAAATCAACTTGTGGGTCTCATGGTATATCTCAGTATAGAAGATAATACTAGGGATTTTTATTTGTTTATAAACTCTCCCGGTGGATGGGTAATACCAGGAATAGCCATTTATGATACTATGCAATTTGTGCCACCCGATGTACATACAATATGCATGGGATTAGCTGCTTCAATGGGATCTTTCATTCTGGTTGGAGGAGAAATTACCAAACGTTTAGCATTCCCTCACGCTTGGCGCCAATGAGTTTTTATTGAAAAAAAAAGACTATGCCTTCGCCATATCAAAATATCAAATATAAATAATAGAATTAGGAAAAATTTAAGTAATAATAGCATGGCACTTTGAGTTCGATATGAACAAACCATTATTGTTTTTTATAACATGAGATTTTATATCGAGATAGTAGTATGAAATAACCTTAACCTTTATTTCCGATTTGATCTTATGTGTCGAGAGGACATTTTAGCGTCACAAATCTTTTTTGTCATATCAGAAAGACACTTTGGGATTGCCAAATCACGGACGAGATAAATATATAAATATCTAATATAATATAAAGCAACAGAACCATCGTAGTATTTTTTGACTCTTATGAAAAGAAGGATGGTAAATGGATTATTCAACGATCTGACTGGATTGGATAAGATTCTATTTCTTCCCTTATTCTTCTTCTATGGCTATGGAATGGAAGTGGGTAATAAATTCCATTACAGAGCCGTATGCAATGCACAAAAAGTGCCTGTACGGTTGTTCAATTCTATTTTTTTATTCCTTTAATTTCATAATACGAGATAGAAGAACCATTCATGATGTTATATCAATATCATCAGGGTTATGATTCACCAACCTGCTAGTTCTTTTTATGAGGCACAGGCAGGAGAATTTATCCTGGAAGCGGAAGAACTGCTGAAACTTCGCGAAACCCTCACTAAAGTTTATGTACAAAGAACGGGCAACCCTTTGTGGGTTGTATCCGAAGATATGGAAAGAGATGTTTTTATGTCGGCAACAGAAGCCCAAGCCTATGGCATTGTTGATCTTGTAGCGGTTGAAAATGAAAATACTTCGGATTTCGTGTAAATCCATGATCCCGTTTTATTTTCAACCACCATTTAAATTTTTCATGATTTGATATTGAATCGAAATAATTCATAATCATCAATCATAAATAAGGTTAAGATAGATCTAAACCAACCCATTCTATAATATAATTATATATATCCGACATGCCAACTATTAAACAACTTATTAGAAATACAAGACAGCCAATAAGAAATGTCACGAAATCTCCCGCTCTTCGAGGATGTCCTCAGCGTCGAGGAACATGTACTAGGGTGTATGTGCGACTCGTTCAGATCATGAGCTTGAGCAAATGAGACAGTATCAATGATTATACCCTTATTGTTTCTTGTGTATTGTGTATAGAATTTATGGTTTTCATTGGTGCAAATCCAATCATCTCGATTTGAGATGAGAAGCAATTCTCCATTGGTAGCAAATGGTTATCCATTAAGCGGAGGAAATGGTATTTTAAGGATAGGATAAGAAGCAAAACAAAAAGGTTATGCTCACATTCTTGAAAGAACGGACTAACAGGGTCAGCTACCTAGCCAACTTTCATAATTAAATGCCGTCACTGTATGGATAGCTCTTATTGTGAAAAGACCTAATTACTGTATAATTGATGGGTAGAGCCAAAGAATGTTAACTATACAAGTTAACAATACCATTTTATTAAATGAGAGACGAGGCTCCGGCGCATAGAGAGGGCCTCACCGTTTAAGAAGTAACCATAGAAACGATGGAACCCACTATTTTTTTTAGTATTCGGTAAAATTTTTTATTTCCAGGTAAACTAAATGTCTGGCCTGGAAAGAATAAAAAATAATGGTTGGGAAGGTCATAGTAGCAAAAGCCATTGGAATTTATATTTTATATATCGGAATAATTCGTTTTGTTATTAATCGACCGGGGGGACAAATAATGACTGAAAGAAGAGAATTCAATTAGTTATTCATTAAAGTTTAATTTGATTAAATGACCAGAGTTAAACGAGGGTATACAGCTCGGAGACGTCGAACAAAAATTCGTTTATTTGCATCAACCTTTAGAGGGGCTCATTCAAGACTTACGCGAACAATTACTCAACTTAAAATGAGAGCTTTGGTTTCTTCTCATCGAGATAGGGGCATACAAAAGAGAAATTTTCGTCGTTTGTGGATCACTCGGATAAATGCAGTAACTCGCGATATTAAAGTATTCTATAGTTATAGTAGATTAATGCACAATCTGTACAAGGGGCAATTGCTTCTTAATCGTAAAATACTTGCACAAATAGCTATATCAAATAAGAATTGTCTTTACATGATTTCAAAAAAAATCATCAACTAAAGGAAATTCTAATTATGAAGTAATATACAGGAATGATTGAACAAGAATTCCCCGGAGAATGAACTCCGGGAAGTATAGAATAAACTAAATTGAGATAAAATTAAGATAAGTAGTAGGAATGAACGAACATGCTTCAATAAAAAAAAAAATTGCTTATCCCCCCTTTTCTGCATTTTGGGCCTTTTCGAGCAAAACATCCAATCCATTTGAGCTTGAATTCCGATTGGAGTTTTGAGGCAATCGAGGAATATGCCTATTTTTTTCTGACTCTAGGACCCACAGTTCTAGGAATCGATTCGGCTCTCTCAAATTGTTTCTCATTATTAAGAAAAGGTAACGAAGATAAAATACGAGCTTGTTTTATAGCAATAGTAATTAATCGTTGTTGTTTCAAGGTCAATCTATTTACTCGTCTAGATAATATTTTTCCTTGTTCACTAATAAATCGACTAATTAAACTCATGTTTCTATAATCAATTCGATCCCCCGATACAATTGGGGGCAAACGCCGACGAAAGGAGAGCTTGGATTTACGAAAAGGTTGCTTAGATTTATCCATGGTTTAGTCCTTATTTCTAAAATTTATTTCTTTATTAATTTAAGATCTGACCGAAATAGGGTTTTATTTGTATAATTTATAATTTTGATTTCTAATTTGTATTATTTTGTATTATTATTATCATTGATATATACATGTATATATGTTCTTCCTCTTTCTGCTCTTTGGGTTGGAAAAGATTGCACACATGTTCTGTTCGATCTATTTCTTTATTTCCCCATGAATCGTATGCCTCTGACAATAACGACAAAATTTTCTCAATTCTAATCGACTGGGTGTATTGTGTCGATTCTTTTGAGTAATATATCTAGAAATACCCGGCGATTCTTTATTGACACCATTTCGGGCACAACAACTAGTACATTCCAAAATAACTCTGACCCTTACATCTTTACTCTTGGCCATGAACCCCCTTTGGATCGACTTAACTTAACTTTTCTATTTTCGATCCGAAAAAAGAACAAAAAAATTAATAGAAGTTACTAACTATAAATTCAATTTCTAAAGATTTGATTCTAATTAATTTCTAATTAATATTAATTAGAGTAATAATAAAAAAAAAAAAAATGAAATAGATTTAAGATAAATAAATTTATTTCATTTTTTTTTTTTTTTATTATTATTATTATTATTTTATTTAATTATATATTTTATCTATTCTAATTCTATTTATATATAATTATACTATATATTAAAATTAAATTATTAAATTATAAAATATTAATTATAATATTTTATATATTCTATTTTTTATAGATTAATAGATTAATATTATTAAATAATGTAAGTAATACAATTTTTATAACTATCAATTTTTTCTATCCTAATACCACTATGTTTATTTATGTATTTTCTTTAATTGTACTATGATTTCGATTTCGTGGAGCCTCCCCTAGACTAGACCCGCATTTCTATTTCTAAATCTAATTTTATTAGATCGACTTTTTGCTTAGGTTTAATACAGTTTTTCTTTTTCTTTCCTTCCTATCCTAAAGAACTGAAAAAGGGGACAAAATCCATTTTTTTTTTCGCATATCCATAACTAGAATTAAAAAAAAGGAAATGACAAAGCGTCTGGGAATAAACGATTAATCTCTATCAATAGACCCGCTAAAGACCCAAACCATAGAGTAGTTAGCACAGGTGCCGTGGAGAGATATGTTTTTATATCTCGCATTGAAAATCCTCCTTTTTATTATTTAATGTAAAACTATAGATATAGATTATATATATGGGCGTCGTAGTTCAAGATCATTTGTATTTATTTTTATTTTTTATGCAGAATTCGTAACTAAAATGCATATGTACAAGGGTTCTTGTCCCTAAAAAATATATATATATAAAGTCTAAAAAAAGAAGAAAAAATGGTAAGAAAATTGTATATGTATATAAATGGAGAAGAAAATAAAAATGTGGAAAACAAGACAAGGATTTTGTACAATGACATTGTAAAACCATTTTGAAAAGGGATGTAGCGCAGCTTGGTAGCGCGTTTGTTTTGGGTACAAAATGTCACGGGTTCAAATCCTGTCATCCCTACCTATTACTTCTCCTAATGAGCAGTAACGGGAGATTACTCGAGATCTATTATAAATTTTTAAATTAGACATAATCTTTCATTTTTGCATACTATACTAGGTGTTTATAAGATAACTAGGTGTTTATAAGATATTTTTGGGTATACAAAAATTCTTTACGGTCATATCCCCTCCCCTGTCATAAG